TTTTTCTTCTCATTCGAGATATTATGGGCAATTAACCAACCTATTAATGTACTGAATCCAATGAGTTAAAAAAAAATAAGTAAAAGGTAATATCAGGTCGTTCGCCCCAAAATGGATTAGATCCTTTTTATTGAAAAAGAAAAGAAATGATCAAAATTGAAGTTCTTTTCAAATCCCATTTTTTTATTTTATTCCAAAATTACTTAAATATAATTTCATTTTTGAATGAAGTTACACGACACAGTTCTTATTACTATTACTTTACTCAACTCACGAATTGCACAATGAATCTGTCGATTCGGAATCACAGGACCGATCGATGTCACAGCTGATGAATCAAGAACTTTCAATTGAACTAAACTAATCCTGTCAATTGGTTTTTTCTTACCGTTACTGTTGTATCTGGGAAAATTGAAACTTAGGTAAGTGTTTTATCAACATATGTAACAAAAGAACATATCTAATTTAGCTCTTTCATGCCTACTATAACTAGTTATTTCGGTTTTCTACTGGCTGCTTTAACTATAACCCCAGCTCTATTGATTGGTTTGAATAAGATACGACTTATTTGAAATGAATTGAATGAACAATTCATAAAAATGAATATTTCTCTGAGATTCCAGGTGTTCCATGGTTCCTTTCCACATCAATTGCCAATTCTTGGTTATTGAGATTCACGGATAATTCAGATTAATATTTAGGGATAGATCTTACCCATCTTTTTATCCCCTCAAAAAACCGAAATGATTGAAGTTTTTCTATTTGGAATCGTCTTAGGTCTAATTCCTATTACTTTGGCGGGATTATTCGTAACTGCATATTTACAATACAGACGTGGTGATCAGTTGGACCTTTGATTGAGTAACATTTATTTTTTTTGATTGACCTCCTCCCTGCGGGAGGTCAAATTCAAGTTTCAATTAAACTTTTTTTTGTTAAGTTTTTTTATTGTGATTCGACATAACATAAACGGAATCACGCTCTGCAGGATTTGAACCCACGACATCGGGTTTTGGAGACCCGCGTTCTACCGAACTGAACTAAGAGCGCTTTCTTATTACAGGAGATACGACTGTAGTGTAAAGAAAAGGTTTTTTTACCCCCAAACATATCTTGCATACGTATAGCATGCAAAAATGAAAGATTATGTCCAATTTCAATCGATCTTAATTAATCCCTCGTTACTGCCCATAAGAGAAGTAATAGGTAGGGATGACAGGATTTGAACCCGTGACATTTTGTACCCAAAACAAACGCGCTACCAAGCTGCGCTACATCCCTTTTTAAAGTTCTTGTACAGTGTCATTGTACAAAATCCCTGTCTTGTTTTCCACATTGTTATTTTCCCCTCTATCTATATACAATTTTCTTGTCATTTCTTTGGTTTCATATAATAAAAGAATTTTATACATCTGAAACCTAACGTATAAAAAAAAATTAAAATTTATCTTATCGGTGTATCGTATAAAAAAAATAATAAAAATTTATCGGAAATGCTCAGGAAGAAGGGGTCATCTTTTTCTTTTTTAGGGACAGGAAAATCTCATCTATTGGTTCATTGTACATATCTATTTTAGTTAGGAATTCCGCGTAAAGTAAAAAAAATACAAATGATCTTGAACTACAACATCTGACCATACATATATGTATTACAATAAAGAAGGAGGATTTTCAATGCGAGATATAAAAACATATCTTTCCGTGGCACCTGTGCTAACTACTCTATGGTTTGGGTCTTTAGCAGGTCTATTGATAGAAATTAATCGTTTATTCCCAGATGCCTTGTCATTCCCTTTTTTTTCATTCTAGTTATTAATATGCGAAGAAATGAAGATGCGAAGAAATGAAGAAAATTAGGGATACAATTCTACGTGACGTGACTAAAATTTCGCCCCTTCCTTTTTTTTTCAGTTCTTTAGGATAGGAGGATAGGAAGGAAAGAAAAAGAAAAAGTGTATTGTATTGAACCTCGACAAAAATCTGGTGAATCTAAGATCGAATTTTGGGGAACAGAAATGGAAATGTGTATCCAGATCTAGGGCAGGATCCACGAAATCATAGCATAGAAAGAAGATACTTAAATGAAATATTGGGATTTAAGATAGGAATAATTGATAGTTAGAAAGAAATTGTATTACTTAATTATTACTTTATTATTAATTATTACTATTACTCTATTAATATTAATTGTAATTATATAATTACAACACATACAACACAACGAAATCTTTAGCTTTAGAAATGAAAATTTAATTTCAAGTTAGTAACTTCTATTGATTTTCTTATTTATTTTTTTGTTCTTTTATTCTTCTTCAGTTCGGGTCGAAAATAGAAGAAGTTAAGTCGATCCAAATCAAAAGGGGGTTCATGGCCAAGGGTAAAGATGTCAGAGTCAGAGTTATTTTGGAATGTACCAGTTGTGTCCGAAATGGTGTCAATAAAGAAAAGCCGGGTATTTCTAGATATATTACTCAAAAGAATCGACACAATACATCCAGTCGATTAGAATTGAGAAAATTTTGTCACTATTGTCACAAGCATACGATTCATGGGGAAATAAAGAAATAGATGGAACGGAACGTGTGCGCGATCTTTCCAAGGAACAGGAAGAGGAAGAACTTAACATATTTAAGTTAACATATTTAACTTAACATAAACATATTTAACTTAACATATATAATATAACATATTTAAGTTAAAAATATTTAACTTAACATAAACATATTTAACTTAACACAAAACATATTTAACTTAACACATATAATATAACATATATAATATACATAATATATACAATACAAATCAAACCCGATTTAATTTTCATATATATATATATATATACTATACATATGATGTGTATTATATATGATATGTATAATATAAACGATGCGAATCAAAGCCTATTTCGGTCAGATCTGAAATGAATAAAGAAATAGAATTTTAGAGATAAGGAATAAACCATGGATAAATCCAAGCAACCTTTTCGTAAATACAAGCGATCCTTTCGTAGGCGTTTGTCCCCAATTGGATCGGGGGATCGAATCGATTATAGAAACATGAGTTTAATTAGTCGATTTATTAGTGAACAAGGAAAAATATTATCTAGACGGGTGAATAAATTGACCTTGAAACAACAACGATTAATTACTATTGCTATAAAACAAGCTCGTATTTTATCTTTGTTACCTTTTCTTAATAATGAGAAACAATTTGAGAGAGCCGAGTCGATCCCCAGAACTACTGGTCCTAGAACCAGAAATAAATAAACACACTCCTCAATTGACTCAAAACTCCAATCGGAACTCAAGCTCAGATTGATGTTTTGTTCAAAAGGCCTAGAATCCCGATTTTTTTCTTGTGTTATAAGAAATAACAAATGGGGGAAGAAGAAATCTTTTTTTTTTATTGAAACATGTTCGTTCATTCCTACTACTTATCTTACTTAATTTTTTTTATTCTATCTTCCCGGAGTTCATTCTCCGGGGAATTCTGTTTCAATTTCAATCATTTCTGTATTATATTTTATAATATCATATCCTTTATTTGATAATCTTATTGGAAATCATGTAAAGACAATTCTTATTTGATATAGATATTTGCGCAAGTATTTTACGATTAAGAAGCAATTGCTTCTTGTACAGATTTGGTATTAATCTACTATAATTATAGAATACCTTATTCTCACGAATTACTGCATTTATTCGAGTGATCCACAAACTACGAAAATCCCTCTTTTGCCTGCCTCTATCTCGATGAGAGGAAACCAAAGCTCTCATTTTCTGTTGAGTAGTCGTTCGAGTAAGTCTTGAATGAGCCCCAATAAAGGTTGATGCAAATAAACGAATTTTTGTTCGACGTTTCCGAGCTGTATATCCTCGTCTAACTCTGGTCATTGAATCAAATTAAACCTTAATGAATAACTAATTGATTTCTCTTCTTTCAGTCATCCTTTACCCCCCGTCAATTAATAACAAAACGGATTATTCCGATATATAAAATATAAATTCCAATGGCTTTTGCTACTATGACTTTCCCCAACCACGATTTTTTATTCCTTCCAGGCATTTCACCTGGAAATAAGAAATTCTAACGATACCAAATAAAAAAAATAGTGGGTTCCATCGTTTCTATGGTTACTTTTTTTTTTAAACGGTGAGGTCCTCTCTATACACCGGAGCCTCTTCTTTCATTTTATCAAATGTTATTGTTAACTTGTATAGTTCACACTCTTTGGCTCTACCCATCAATTATACAGTAATAGTTCTTTTCACAATAAGAGTTATCCATACAGTGACGGCATTTAATTATGAAAGTTGGCTAGGTAGCTGACCCTGTTAGTCCGTTCTTTCAAGAATAGGAGTATAACCTTTTTGCTTCTTATAATACCATTTCCTCCGCTTAATGGATAACCATTTGCCCCCAATGGGGAATTGCTTTTCATCTCAAATCTAGGTGATTGGATTTGCACCAATGTAAACCATAAATTCCAAACACAATATAGGTATATGATAGATCTTCTCTATCTATCCTATTCATTGGTACTGGTCATTGATACTGTAAAATTGTCTCATTTGTTCGAACTCATGATCTGAACGAGTCGCACATACACCCTAGTGCATGTTCCTCGACGCTGAGGACATCCTCTAAGAGCGGGGGATTTCGTGACATTTCTTATTGGCTGTCTTGTGTTTCTAATAAGTTGTTTAATAGTTGGCATGTCGTATGTATATATAGAATTCTAGAATGGGATGGGTTGGTTTAGATCGATCTTAACCTGATGATTGATGATCATGAATTTTTTTTTCTATTCAATATCAAATCGCAGAAAATTCGAATTATGGTTTGAAATGGATTTACATGAAATCCCTAGTATTTTCATTTTCGACCGCTACAAGATCAACAATGCCATGAACTTGGGCTTCTGTTGCTGACATAAAAACATCTCTTTCCATGTCTTCGGATACAACCCATAAAGGATTACCCGTTCTTTGTACATAAACCTTTGTGAGGGTTTCGCGAAGTTTCAGTAGTTCTTCCGCTTCCAGGATAAATTCGCCTGCTTGTGCTTCATAAAAAGAACTAGCAGGTTGGTGAATCATAACCCTGATGATATTGATATAACATCATGAACGGTTCTTCTATCTTGCATGATTGGGCTAAAGTAAGGGATAAAAAAAATATAAGAAAAAAAATAGAATTGTACAACCGTACAGGCATCTTTTGTGCATACGGCTCTACAATGGAATTTACTTTTTCTTTTTCTTCTCTTCTATTCTATTGAAGAAAGAAATAGAATCCATCCGATCCAGATCGTTGAATGATCCATTTACCACCCTTCCTTTCATAGGAGTAAAAAAAATACTATGATGGTTCTGTTGCTTTATATATTTATTTTGTCTGTGATTTAGCAATCCCAAAGTTCCTTTCTGATACGATCAAATAAGGAAAAAAATGATCTTTTTTTTTTTTCATTTTTGTACTTTTTCTTTCATAACATAAATATCAGAAAGAAAATTCTGGTGTGGAAAAGAATGGTTTGTGACGCTGAAATGTACCCCCGACACATAAGATCAAATCCGAAATGACCTCTGTTTCATACTACTATCTCGACATAAAATCTCATGTTATGAAAAAAACAATAATGGTTTGCTCATATCGAACTCGAAGTGCCATGCTATTATTACTTATTATTCATATTCAATATGGGAAGGCATAGTCTTCCTTTTTTTTTTTTCAAATAAAAAAACTCATTGGCGCCAAGCGTGAGGGAATGCTAGACGTTTGGTAATTTCTCCTCCGACCAGAATGAAAGATCCCATTGAAGCGGCTAATCCCATGCATATTGTATGCACATCGGGTGGCACAAATTGCATAGTATCATAAATGGCTATTCCTGGTATTACCCATCCGCCGGGAGAGTTTATAAATAAATAAAGATCCCTAGTATCATCTTCTATACTGAGATATACCATGAGACCAACAAGTTGATTCGAGATCTCGCTATCAACTTCTTGTCCTAAAAAAAGTAATCTTTCTCGATAAAGTCGGTTGATTAGGACAAAATTGGTTCCCTTAGGAACCGTACGTGCACCTTTGGATGCATACGGTTCAAAAAATAAAATTGCGAAAAAAAAAGAATCAATGTGTCGATTCCAGTTCTATTTCTTTTTTTTTTCTGTAACAGGTTTTTGTTTTTCTAATGAAGGGGGTTTTCTTCTTCTATTTTTCAAAAAACATAAGATGAGTTTTTGTTCCCTTACCTATAAAAAAAAAGAATTTACTGAACTTATTGAACTAACCTCTCATTGATGTATTGTTTCATCGAGATTCAAATCACGATGTCATTTTATTGTTACTGAATGGGCCCTTTCAATTTTTTTAGGTTCATGTTTGTTCTACTCCGGGAAAAGATCTGCCCGAATTCTATTTGTACATATAGGGCAAATGATCTCAGTACCACTTTTTTTTGTTACGACTTCTTTTTCAATTTGTTTCATGTCTTCTCCAAACTATTCGATGTATTCATCATACTACTCCATTGGTTGGCAGTTTGAGATCGCTCCTATAGTAAGTATAAGAATCGTTTATGATATAAGTGGTAATCGTACATATATTATCAATTTGTTACCAATTTGGTATTTTCTGAGCGGAGCCTGGAGACTTTATTTTATCAGTCCAAGTCAACCATAAATTCTTCTAATTGATAATATTGATACCCAATATAAATTGATCTAATTGTACTTCACGCTCCAAATGATTGATGGTTCACTCAATCTCAATACAATATTTTTTGGGCGAAACAGAGGATATCTCGATCGGGGGAGAGAACGGGTAAATCCCATATGACCCAATATGTCTGACAAGTCGCACTATACGTCAACCCAAACTGCATCTTCCTCTCCAGGACTCCGAAAAGGTACTTTTGGAACACCAATGGGCATTAAATTAAAGAAAAAAAAAATTAAGTACTATACTTCACTTTAATATGGAAACGTAACAATGGGTTTATTGTCTTCATCCTTTTTTCTGTTTATTCTATTTTCTAGATAGATTGATTGGAAGGTTTATAGAGTAAGATAGAATGAATAAAGAAAAATTTTAACGAACGGAGCAATCGATCGTTCGAATGATAAACAAGTATCTATGCATTCGTTCCCACAAAATGGGACCAATTCTCCCATTGCGTATTGGTACTTATCGGGTATAGAATAGATCTGCTTCTCTTTGTTCTTATGAACAGAATTGTTCCGTTATTTTCAATGGAACGGAATAAATATTAACTCTTTCTCATACAGAATCCGCTGAAAAGGTTAGGTACTTAGGTACATAGTATAGTCCTTTCCAATGCGATAAAATAAGGTGACATAGTGTCTATTTATCTTTGATAAAGGGGTATTTCCATGGGTTTGCCTTGGTATCGTGTTCATACTGTCGTATTGAATGATCCCGGTCGATTGCTTTCTGTCCATATAATGCATACAGCTCTAGTTTCTGGTTGGGCCGGTTCGATGGCTCTATACGAATTAGCGGTTTTTGATCCCTCTGACCCTGTTCTTGATCCAATGTGGAGACAAGGTATGTTCGTTATACCCTTCATGACTCGTTTAGGAATAACCAATTCGTGGGGTGGTTGGAGTATTTCAGGAGGAACTATAACGAATCCGGGTATTTGGAGTTATGAAGGTGTTGCAGGGGCACATATTGTGTTTTCTGGCTTGTGCTTCTTGGCAGCTATCTGGCATTGGGTGTATTGGGATCTAGAAATATTCTGTGATGAGCGTACGGGAAAACCTTCTTTGGATTTGCCCAAGATCTTTGGAATTCATTTATTTCTCTCAGGGGTGGCTTGCTTTGGCTTTGGCGCATTTCATGTAACAGGTTTGTATGGTCCTGGAATATGGGTGTCCGATCCTTATGGACTAACTGGAAAAGTACAATCTGTAAATCCAGCGTGGGGCGCGGAAGGTTTTGATCCTTTTGTTCCGGGAGGAATAGCCTCTCATCATATTGCAGCGGGTACATTGGGCATATTAGCAGGTCTATTCCATCTTAGTGTCCGTCCGCCTCAACGTCTATACAAAGGATTACGTATGGGAAATATTGAAACTGTACTTTCTAGTAGTATCGCTGCTGTTTTTTTTGCAGCTTTCGTTGTTGCTGGAACTATGTGGTATGGTTCAGCAACTACCCCAATCGAATTATTTGGTCCCACTCGTTATCAGTGGGATCAGGGATACTTTCAGCAAGAAATATATCGAAGAGTTAGCGCCGGACTAGCCGAAAATCTGAGTTTATCGGAAGCTTGGTCTAAAATTCCCGAAAAATTAGCTTTTTATGATTACATTGGTAATAATCCGGCAAAAGGGGGATTATTCAGAGCAGGCTCAATGGACAACGGGGATGGAATAGCTATTGGATGGTTAGGACACCCCGTCTTTAGAGATAAAGAAGGGCGCGAGCTTTTTGTACGTCGTATGCCTACTTTTTTTGAAACATTTCCGGTAGTTTTAGTAGATGGAGACGGAATTGTGAGAGCCGATGTTCCTTTTAGAAGGGCAGAATCAAAGTATAGTGTTGAACAAGTAGGTGTAACTGTCGAGTTCTATGGTGGTGAACTCAATGGAGTTAGTTATGGTGATCCTGCTACTGTAAAAAAATACGCTAGACGTGCCCAATTAGGTGAAATTTTTGAATTAGATCGGGCTACTTTGAAATCCGATGGTGTTTTTCGTAGCAGTCCAAGGGGTTGGTTCACTTTTGGGCATGCTACGTTTGCTTTGCTCTTCTTTTTTGGACACATTTGGCATGGTGCTAGAACCTTGTTCAGAGATGTTTTTGCTGGTATTGATCCAGATTTGGATGCTCAAGTGGAATTTGGAGCATTTCAAAAACTTGGGGATCCAACTACAAGGAGACAAGTAGTCTGATACAACATTGCTCTGGTATCTTTCGCCTCTATTTTTTTTTGATTTGACATAAGGTACCGGAGAAATCTTGATTTGAATCACCATTTTTTCTTTGACTCTTTACTTTTCTTTATATGGTAAATGATCCCAAATGAATAGGTGTGGAAGCTATAATTGTAAACCACGATCGAATCTATGGAAGCATTGGTTTATACATTCCTTTTAGTCTCGACTTTAGGGATAATTTTTTTCGCTATCTTTTTTCGAGAACCGCCTAAGGTTCCGACTAAAACTAAAAAAATGAAATAATTTTTCATTATCTCAATTGAAGTAATGAGCCTCCCAATATGGGAGACTCATTACTTCAACTAGTCCCCGTGTTCTTCGAATGGATCTCTTAGTTGTTGAGAGGGTTGCCCAAAAGCGGTATATAAGGCGTACCCAGTAAAGCTTACAAGTAAACCAGATATGGAGATGGCGACTAGGGTTGCTGTTTCCATTTTTAGATAATTTCAAGATCACAATGGATCTACGATAAGATCGTTTATTTACAACTACAACGGAATGGTATACAAAGTCAACAGATCTCAACCAAGGAATAGTATTTTATGGCTACACAAACCGTTGAGGGTAGTTCTAGATCTGGGCCAAGACGAACTACTGTAGGGAATTTATTGAAACCATTGAATTCGGAATATGGTAAAGTAGCACCGGGCTGGGGGACTACACCACTTATGGGGGTCGCAATGGCTCTATTTGCGATATTCCTATCTATTATTTTGGAAATTTATAATTCTTCCGTTTTACTGGATGGAATTTCAATGAGTTAGGTTCATAAGAACTATAAAGTCCTAGTTTTTCAATCAAAAAAATTACTTTACTTAAGAAAGACTCGGATTTCTAGACCATTCTGGTAGTTCGACCGTGAGATTTATTTGTTTCGGTATTTCCGGAATATGAGTGTGTGACTTGTTATAATTGATCCTATTGATAATACAGAAAATGGGCCTGTCATCTCTATCAAGATGATTCTACCTCGTCGGATATTTATTCTAGTATCTGGAGCACGGAATATATAGAATAGATCAAGAAAA